GATAGGTACGTACAATCAATTCTAAATATAAAAAAATTTATCAAACTTTTCATCAAAGAAAAATCCTTCCGGGGATAAAGATCCATTTTTTTTTGTGAAAAACTGTTAAAAAAAAGATATATATCTATTCATTTCATTTTTGTGAAGATGGCGCTCCCATTTTTTTCCAATAGTTATTCTTTATTTATACTAAATAAAATCAATTTTATACCAGATTAAATCAATGAATTAGAATGAATCAATCGATCCATTTTTTTTTAAACTATGTTTAATGGATACTTTTCTTTTAGATCATGATTCTATTTATAAATCATGGTTATATTTCGTTTTTTAGACGATGATTCCATGTTCATAAAACTTCTAAAATTCTTTTCCAGTTTTAGATTTTTCAATAATAACTCCTTACCCCTATGGATCTATTCCAAATTAATGAATCATCACAGGAATTTTTATATTTGATTGTTATAGTGTATACCCACTATGTAATGCACACAACACAAAACAGACGGTTCATCATAGAATGATCATTCGAGTCTTTTTACTCTTTGGAGCATATCAATTAAAATTTCTCTAATTATCCTAATCTGTAAGATAAATTCTTTGATTCTTTAACTTTGATAAAATCGGAATAGTTCCTTTCATTCTTATACTACTACATTTGGATTAAATTAAATCTAATTTTTTTTATTGATTCCTTTCAAAAATAATAATAATAATTTGAATAGAAGGTCATATCCTTTTTTTTAATGATTCTTTTTGATTCTTTTTTTTATGTTATTTCGTACTGTATAATTCCTTTGCTTGTGGGATCATTTTCTCACAAGAGGTAAGTAAAAGAAATTATAGAATGGATTGCTACCTATGCCCAGATCTCGGATAAATGGAAATTTTATTGATAAGACCTTTTCAATTGTAGCCAATATCTTATTACGAATAATTCCGACAACTTCAGGAGAAAAAGAGGCATTCACCTATTACAGAGATGGTGCGATTTGATGTTTTTTTTTATTTACCGTTTTCAGTCTTCGGAGAAAGATACATTATTCGGGAGAGAAAGAAAAAAAATGATTGAAATAAATCTACGCTTATCGTGAAGGTGAAGTTTGTAAATAAAACAATTCCTTCTGTCGTGTATCCCCGATTAATGCAGCCTCAGATGCTTCAATTGTAGATTCTAGTATTGAGCGAAAGGTTACACCTATGGTATGGGTTAGGTCAATCTTACTCCACTAGTACCAATAGGCAGCATAGGGGAAGAAGCACTACGCCCAGGAATCAACAATATGAAAACTTTGTTATCAAATTTTACCTTTTCTTTATCGGAATCGGGACTAACAAGAATGGTTGGTACAACAAACATCCATCTCGTTCGTATTTTGGATAACCGTATAACCATCGAAGACTGTTGAAGTGACTAATTCCTGGAAATTTAGGGGTGTTAAGAACAAAGAAATTGTTAGAGTTATCATTTTTATCTAGTACCAAGATACTTGATATTAAGAAAAGATCTTTTACAGGAAGGTTGGCTAGAGATTTCTTGTAAAAACACTAGCCCCGTTCGGTTCATAATGAAATAATTTCAATCTTTTTGATTTCATGTATTATTCTCATTATGCACATAAAAAATAAAAAAGGAGGAGCCGTATGAGATGAAAATCTCACGTACGGTTCTGGAACGGAGATTCTTTGAATCGAATGACGACCGTAACGGATGTCGGCTCAATCCGAAGGAAATTATGCGGAAGCTTTACAGAATTATTATGAAGCTATGCGACTAGAAATTGATCCCTATGATAGAAGTTATATACTCTATAACATAGGCCTTATCCACACAAGGAATGGAGAACATACGAAAGCTTTGGAATATTATTTTAGGGCATTAGAACGAAACCCTTTCTTACCACAAGCTTTAAATAATATGGCCGTGATCTGTCATTACGTGCGACTATCTCCACTATAGAAAGAAAAAAAAGGAAAGAAAGAACAAATCCGCTAATACTAATAACTAATAAATACTAGAAAATAGGCTTTCTACATATCATATTTATCGTGTCCAAAACAACGATTTTTATCAGCTGTAGCAAATAAAAAGTAAAAAGAAAGAAACTTCATAGAAGTCGAAATATGAAGAAATAAATATGCCTAGATCCTTTAATCGATGGATAAATAAAGGATCTAAATTGATAGAATAAGCATCGTAAAGATCAATTAGTGAGGTTTTGGGCCGATACAATAAGAACTGCTTACTTATGTCACGATATGAGATAAAAGTTAGGAATCAACTTATGTAATAGAGTCGATCCCCTAAGTTATTGAGCAGCGGTGTAGAATCAGATCCCAAAGATAGTAAGTCTTTTCTTTCTTATGAAAGGAAGTCTTTTTCAAAGATTCTATAGAAATTTATATATGAAATATGAAATCGAGATAGTTACCTTTCAGAAAATTATAATGATAGCGGAAATGCCTATGCTTTATTCTTCTGAAGGTGGGAGAAAAGATA